GTGGCAATCACCCGCTGATTCTTCTCAACCAACCACAAAGACATTGGCACCCTCTACTTAGTATTTGGCGCCTGAGCCGGGATGGTCGGCACCGCTCTAAGCCTTCTCATTCGAGCTGAGCTTAGCCAACCCGGAGCACTTCTGGGCGACGACCAGATTTATAACGTAATCGTTACGGCACACGCATTTGTAATAATTTTCTTTATAGTAATGCCAATCATGATCGGAGGTTTCGGAAACTGACTTATTCCCCTAATGATCGGCGCCCCCGACATGGCATTCCCTCGAATAAACAACATGAGCTTCTGACTACTCCCTCCTTCCTTCCTACTCCTCCTGGCCTCATCAGGGGTAGAAGCCGGAGCCGGAACAGGATGAACTGTATACCCGCCTCTAGCAGGAAACCTAGCCCACGCAGGGGCTTCCGTTGATCTCACCATCTTCTCACTTCACCTAGCAGGTATCTCCTCAATTCTAGGGGCTATCAACTTTATTACAACAATTATTAATATGAAACCTCCAGCCATCTCTCAATACCAAACACCTCTGTTTGTTTGAGCTGTTCTAATTACGGCTGTCCTTCTTCTCCTATCCCTCCCTGTCCTTGCTGCTGGCATCACTATGCTTCTAACTGACCGAAACCTAAACACTACCTTCTTCGACCCAGCTGGAGGTGGAGACCCAATCCTTTACCAACACCTGTTCTGATTCTTCGGCCACCCAGAAGTATACATTCTCATCCTTCCCGGCTTCGGCATGATTTCTCACATCGTTGCCTACTACTCCGGCAAAAAAGAACCTTTCGGCTACATGGGAATGGTCTGAGCCATGATGGCAATCGGCCTTCTAGGTTTTATCGTATGAGCCCACCACATGTTCACAGTCGGAATGGACGTAGACACACGTGCCTACTTTACCTCCGCCACTATAATCATTGCCATCCCCACTGGTGTAAAAGTCTTTAGCTGACTGGCCACACTCCACGGAGGGTCAATCAAATGAGAAACTCCTCTACTATGGGCTCTCGGGTTCATCTTCCTATTTACTGTTGGAGGACTAACAGGAATCGTTTTAGCCAATTCATCTCTAGACGTTGTCCTCCACGACACCTACTACGTAGTAGCTCATTTCCACTACGTCTTATCAATGGGAGCAGTTTTCGCCATCGTAGCCGCATTCGTACACTGATTCCCACTCTTTACAGGCTACACTCTTCACAGCACATGAACAAAAATCCACTTCGGAGTAATGTTCTTAGGAGTAAACATTACCTTCTTCCCACAACACTTCCTAGGGTTAGCAGGAATGCCCCGACGATACTCAGACTACCCCGATGCCTATACACTATGAAACACCATTTCCTCCATTGGCTCACTAATCTCCCTGGTAGCAGTAATTATGTTCCTATTTATTATCTGAGAAGCATTCGCTGCCAAACGAGAAGTAGCATCGGTTGAACTAACCATGACAAACGTGGAATGACTCCACGGCTGCCCTCCCCCTTATCACACATTCGAAGAGCCAGCATTCGTTCAAGTTCAGAAAAAACTAACGAGAAAGGGAGGAATTGAACCCCCATCTGTTGGTTTCAAGCCAACCACATAACCACTCTGTCACTTTCTTCATAAGATACTAGTAAAGTAGCCATTACACTGCCTTGTCAAGGCAGAATCGCGAGTTAGACCCTCGCGTATCTTGAGCATATGCTAGAATGGCACATCCCTCACAACTAGGATTCCAAGATGCGGCTTCCCCCGTTATAGAAGAGCTCCTGCACTTCCATGATCACGCCCTAATAATTGTCTTTCTAATCAGCACTTTAGTACTTTACATTATTGTAGCAATAGTATCCACCAAACTGACCAATAAGTATATTCTTGACTCCCAAGAAATTGAAATCATCTGAACAGTTCTTCCGGCGGTTATCCTAATCCTAATCGCCCTTCCCTCCCTCCGAATCCTCTACCTTATGGACGAAATCAATGATCCACACCTAACCATTAAAGCAATGGGACACCAATGATACTGAAGCTACGAATACACCGACTACGAAGACCTTGGCTTCGATTCCTACATGATCCCAACCCAAGACCTTACTCCCGGCCAATTCCGCCTTCTGGAAGCAGATCATCGTATGGTTGTTCCCACCGAATCTCCCATCCGTGTCCTAGTATCAGCCGAAGACGTACTACACTCATGAGCAGTCCCTGCACTTGGTGTAAAAATAGACGCAGTCCCAGGCCGACTAAACCAAACAGCCTTTATCGCATCCCGACCAGGTGTGTTCTACGGTCAATGCTCTGAAATCTGCGGAGCAAATCACAGCTTCATACCAATCGTAGTAGAAGCCGTCCCTCTAGAACATTTTGAAAACTGATCCTCCACAATACTTGAAGACGCCTCACTACGAAGCTAAACAGGATATAGCGTTAGCCTTTTAAGCTAAAGACTGGTGATTCCGACCACCCGCAGTGAAATGCCTCAGCTCGACCCCGCCCCATGGTTTATAACCCTTGTCTTTTCATGGGCTGTTTTCCTAGTAGTTATTCCTCCTAAAGTTACAGCCCACGTCTTTCCAAACGAACCCTCAACCCGAACTACCGAAACACTAGAACATAAACCCTGACACTGACCATGACACTAAGCTTCTTCGATCAGTTTGCTAGCCCCACACACCTTGGTATCCCGCTAGTTCTCCTAGCCCTGGTACTCCCATGAACACTGTACCCCACCCCATCAAGCCGATGATTAGGCAATCGCCTCATCGCTCTTCAATCCTGATTCTTCAACCGATTCACCCAACAACTATTCCTCCCGCTAAACCGCGAAGGCCACAAATGAGCCACAATCCTGATGTCCTTAATAATTTTCCTAATTACACTCAACATGCTCGGCCTCCTACCCTACACATACACCCCAACCACCCAACTCTCAATAAACATGGGTTTCGCAGTCCCCCTATGACTAGCTACCGTGTTAATCGGAATACGAAATCAACCCACCCACGCCCTAGGCCACCTCCTGCCAGAAGGAACCCCAGTCCTTCTAATCCCCGTCCTCGTTATTATCGAAACAATCAGTCTATTCATCCGCCCTCTTGCACTAGGGGTACGACTGACCGCCAACCTAACAGCAGGTCATCTCCTAATGCAACTAATCGCTACCGCTACCTTTGTTCTCCTATCCATTATGCCAGGGGTCGCCGTATTAACTGCCATCCTACTACTCATGCTCTCCCTCCTAGAAGTTGCCGTCGCAATGATCCAGGCATACGTCTTCATTCTTCTCCTAAGCCTATACCTACAAGAAAACGTATAATGGCCCACCAAGCACATGCATACCACATAGTTGACCCCAGCCCATGACCACTGACAGGCGCAGTTGCTGCCCTCCTAATAACCTCTGGCCTCGCTATCTGATTCCACTATCACTCAACAACTTTAATAGTCCTAGGGACCATTCTTCTCCTTTTAACAATATACCAGTGATGACGAGACATCGTACGAGAAGGCACATTCCAAGGACACCACACTCCCCCCGTCCAAAAAGGCCTTCGATACGGAATAGTCCTGTTCATTACATCAGAAGTCTTCTTCTTCCTGGGATTTTTCTGAGCCTTCTACCACTCAAGCCTGGCCCCAACCCCTGAACTAGGGGGCTGCTGACCCCCCACAGGCATCACCACTCTTGACCCCTTTGAGGTCCCACTCCTAAACACAGCCGTTCTCTTAGCCTCCGGCGTTACAGTCACCTGAGCCCACCACAGCATTATAGAAGGCGAACGAAAACAAGCAATCCAATCTCTCACACTAACAATCCTTCTTGGCTTCTACTTCACCTTCCTCCAAGGCATGGAGTATTACGAAGCCCCATTTACCATTGCAGACGGTGTTTACGGATCCACCTTCTTCGTAGCCACAGGATTCCACGGACTTCACGTCATCATTGGCTCTACGTTCCTAGCCGTCTGCCTCCTCCGCCAAATCCAATACCATTTTACATCCGAACACCACTTCGGATTCGAAGCAGCTGCATGATACTGACACTTCGTAGACGTCGTATGACTATTCCTCTACATCTCTATCTACTGATGAGGCTCATAATCTTTCTAGTACAAAGTTAGTATAAGTGACTTCCAATCACCCGATCTTGGTTAAACCCCAAGGAAAGATAATGAATTTGCTATCAATAATCATCGCTATTACCGCCGCCCTGTCCGTTATCCTGGCTATTGTCTCCTTCTGACTCCCACAAATAAACCCAGACTACGAAAAACTCTCACCCTATGAATGCGGCTTCGACCCTCTAGGCACAGCCCGTCTCCCCTTTTCCCTACGATTCTTCCTCGTTGCTATCCTTTTCCTCCTGTTTGACCTAGAAATCGCCCTTCTTCTCCCCCTACCATGAGGAGACCAACTAGCCTCTCCCCTTCTCACATTCACCTGAGCAATCACCATTCTAGTGCTCCTTACCCTGGGCCTAATCTACGAATGAACCCAAGGGGGTCTAGAATGGGCTGAATAGGCAGTTAGTCTAATAAAAACATTTGATTTCGGCTCAAAAACTTATGGTTTAAGTCCATAACTACCTAATGACCCCTACACACTTTGCTTTCTCCTCCGCCTTCATTCTAGGGCTAGTCGGACTCACGTTTCACCGAACCCACCTATTATCTGCCCTATTATGTCTAGAAGGCATGATACTCTCCCTATTCATCGCCTTGTCCCTATGAGCCCTTCAACTAGACACCACTATTTACTCCGCCTCTCCCATACTACTCCTAGCGTTTTCCGCATGTGAAGCAGGGGCAGGCCTAGCACTACTGGTTGCAACCGCACGAACCCACGGAACCGACCACCTACAAAGCTTAAATCTCCTACAATGCTAAAAATTTTAATCCCCACTCTCATACTAATCCCAACAATCTGACTTAGCCCAGCCAAATGACTATGGACTTCCACCCTCAATCAAAGCCTTATTATCGCACTACTCAGTCTCACCTGGTTTAAAAACATATCAGAAACAGGATGATCCTGCCTAAACCCATATATAGCAACTGACCCGCTCTCAACCCCACTTCTCGTTTTGACCTGCTGACTTCTTCCACTAATAATTTTAGCCAGCCAAAACCACCTATCCCTCGAACCACTAAACCGCCAACGAATATACATCTCCTTACTTACCACCCTTCAAATCTTTCTTATCATAGCATTTAGCGCAACAGAAATCATTTTATTCTATGTTATATTCGAAGCAACTCTAATCCCAACCCTGATTATCATTACTCGATGAGGAAACCAAACAGAACGACTTAATGCCGGCACATACTTCCTATTCTACACACTGATAGGATCCCTCCCCCTCCTAGTCGCACTTCTCCTCCTTCAAAACAGTACAGGAACCCTATCTATGTTAGCCCTTCAATACGTAAAACCCCTCCAACTACTTTCTTTAGGGGACAAGCTCTGATGAGCAGCCTGCTTAATCGCATTCCTTGTCAAAATACCACTTTACGGGGTCCACCTTTGACTTCCTAAAGCACATGTAGAGGCCCCAGTTGCTGGCTCCATGGTCCTAGCCGCCGTTCTCCTTAAACTAGGGGGATATGGCATAATGCGAATACTAGTCGTCCTCGACCCCCTCACCAAAGAACTCAGCTACCCCTTCATCATCCTGGCCTTATGAGGTATTATTATAACTGGGTCAATTTGCCTTCGCCAAACAGACCTAAAATCCCTAATTGCCTACTCATCAGTTAGCCACATGGGATTAGTAGTTGGAGGAATCCTAATCCAAACCCCCTGAGGACTAACCGGAGCACTTCTCCTAATGATTGCACACGGACTTGCGTCATCCGCCCTCTTCTGTCTAGCCAACACAAACTACGAACGAACCCATAGCCGAACTATACTCCTAGCCCGAGGTCTACAAATAGTTTTACCCCTCATGACAACTTGATGATTCATTGCTAGCCTGGCCAACCTAGCCCTTCCCCCATTGCCCAACCTCATGGGGGAACTTATGATCATCACATCTCTCTTCAACTGATCTTGATGAACCCTTCTACTCACCGGTGCTGGCACACTAATCACCGCTGGCTACTCACTCTACATATTCTTAATAACACAACGAGGCCCCCTTCCACCACATATTATCGCCCTCGAACCCTCACACTCTCGAGAACACCTCCTAATGGCTCTTCACCTCATCCCTCTTCTCCTTCTTATCCTTAAACCAGACCTAATCTGAGGATGATCCGCCTGTAGACATAGTTTAACTAAAACATTAGATTGTGATTCTAAAAACAGAGGTTAAAGTCCTCTTGTCCACCGAGAGAGGCTCGATAGCAATAAGAACTGCTAATTCTTACCACCCTAGTTAGACCCCAGGGCTCACTCGAGCTTTTAAAGGATAATAGTTCATCCGTTGGTCTTAGGAACCAAAAACTCTTGGTGCAACTCCAAGTAGAAGCTATGCACCCCACCACACTAACAATAGCATCTAGCCTGCTCATCATCTTTGCACTACTAATTTACCCCCTGTTTTCAACCCTAACCCCCAACCAAAAGCCCTCTTCCTGAGCCCTTTCCCACGTAAAAACTGCAGTAAAAGCTGCTTTCTTCGTAAGCCTCATCCCACTCTTCCTTTTCCTTAACGAAGGGGCAGAAACAATCGTTACCAATTGAAACTGGATAAACACCAACACCTTCGACATTAATCTCAGCTTCAAGTTTGATTTTTACTCCATTATCTTTATCCCAATCGCCCTTTATGTAACTTGGTCTATCCTAGAGTTCGCATCCTGATACATACACGCAGACCCCAACATAAACCGCTTTTTCAAATATCTTCTAACCTTCCTGGTAGCAATGATTATCCTTGTCTCCGCTAACAACATATTCCAACTATTTATCGGATGGGAGGGGGTCGGAATCATATCCTTCCTCCTTATCGGGTGGTGGTATGGCCGAGCCGACGCAAACACTGCAGCCCTGCAAGCAGTCCTGTACAACCGAGTCGGAGATATCGGACTAATCCTAGCCATAGCATGAATGGCTACAAACCTGAACTCCTGAGAAATACAACAAATATTTGCAACATCAAAAAACCTTGACCTAACTGTCCCACTCCTCGGACTAATTCTCGCCGCCACTGGCAAATCCGCCCAGTTCGGACTTCACCCGTGACTTCCCTCCGCAATGGAGGGTCCAACACCGGTCTCTGCCCTACTGCATTCTAGCACAATGGTTGTCGCAGGCATCTTCCTACTCATCCGACTCAGCCCCCTCATAGAAAACAACCAAACCGCGCTATCAATTTGCCTCTGCCTTGGCGCTCTCACAACTCTATTCACCGCCACATGTGCCCTCACCCAAAACGACATTAAAAAAATTGTCGCATTCTCAACCTCCAGCCAACTAGGCCTAATAATAGTAGCCATCGGATTAAACCAACCCCATCTAGCTTTCCTCCACATCTGCACCCATGCCTTCTTTAAAGCAATACTTTTCCTATGCTCCGGATCTATTATTCACAGCCTAAACGACGAACAAGACATTCGAAAAATAGGAGGCATGCACCAACTAGCTCCCGTCACATCTTCCTGCCTCACAATCGGCAGCCTCGCCCTAACAGGAACTCCCTTCCTAGCAGGCTTCTTCTCAAAAGACGCAATCATTGAAGCCCTAAACACCTCCTACCTCAACGCCTGAGCCCTAACCCTCACTCTTCTAGCCACCTCATTCACAGCCATCTACAGCCTCCGTGTAGTGTTCTTTGTGTCCATGGGACACCCCCGATTTGCCCCACTCTCCCCAATCAACGAAAATGACCCAACAACAATTAACCCTATCAAACGTCTTGCATGAGGAAGCATCATTGCTGGCCTTCTTATCACCTCAAACACCCTACCTCTCAAAACCCCTATTATGACAATACACCCCCTTCTGAAACTCAGCGCCCTCATCGTCACAATCGCCGGCCTACTCACTGCCTTAGAGCTAGCTCAAATAACAAACAAGCAATTCAAGCCCGTCCCACACACAGCCCCTCACCACTTCTCAAACATACTAGGTTTCTTCCCAGCAGTTGTTCACCGAATAGCACCCAAAATTAACCTCATTCTTGGCCAATCAATCGCTAGCCAGATAGTAGACCAAACCTGATTAGAGAAAACAGGTCCAAAGACCCTAGTCCACATACACCTTCCCCTCGTTACCACAACAAGCAACGCCCAACAAGGAATAATTAAAACCTATCTCACCCTATTCCTTCTTACCCTAACACTTACCGTACTCTTAATCATCCCCTAACAGCTCGAAGCGCACCACGGCTTAAACCCCGAGTTAACTCCAACACCACAAACAACGCTAACAACAACACTCAAGCACAAATCACCAGCATACCCCCTCCCAAAGAATAAATCAATGCAACCCCACTAGTATCCCCACGAAACATAGAAAACTCTTTCAGCTCATCTACCGGCACCCAAGAAGCCTCATACCATCCCCCTCAAAAATAACTAGAAGCTGCAAACACCCCAACCAAATAAAGCAAGAAGTACCCAGCTACTGAACGACTCCCCCAACTCTCTGGGTGCGGCTCTGCAGCTAAGGCTGCAGAGTAAGCGAACACTACCAACATCCCTCCCAAATAAATCAAAAACAACACCAAAGACAAAAAAGGCCCACCATACCCTACCAAAACCCCGCAGCCTAAGCCCGCCACTGCCACCAACCCCAGCGCCGCAAAGTATGGTGAGGGGTTGGACGCAACCGCAACCAACCCTAAAACCAACCCAAACAAAAACAAAGACATAATATAGGTCATAATTCCTGCCCGGATTCTAACCAGGACTAATGACTTGAAAAACCACCGTTGTAATTCAACTACAAGAACCTCCTAATGGCCAGCCTACGAAAAACACACCCCCTTCTAAAAATCGCAAACGATGCACTAGTAGACCTACCCGCTCCATCAAACATCTCAGTCTGATGAAACTTTGGTTCACTCCTAGGTCTTTGCCTTATTACCCAAATCCTTACAGGACTATTCCTAGCTATACATTACACATCTGATATCGCGACAGCCTTTTCATCCGTCACACATATCTGCCGTGACGTCAACTATGGATGACTAATCCGGAACATACACGCCAACGGCGCATCCTTCTTCTTCATCTGCATCTACATGCACATCGCCCGAGGACTTTACTATGGCTCATACCTATACAAAGAAGCCTGAAACATCGGCGTCGTGCTACTTCTTCTAGTCATGATGACCGCCTTCGTGGGTTATGTCCTTCCCTGAGGACAAATGTCCTTCTGAGGTGCTACCGTAATTACAAATCTCCTATCCGCAGTACCATACGTTGGAAACACCCTAGTCCAATGAATCTGAGGGGGTTTCTCAGTTGACAACGCCACCCTAACCCGATTCTTCGCCTTCCACTTCCTACTCCCCTTTATCATTGCAGCCATGACACTAATCCACCTTCTCTTTATCCACGAGACAGGATCAAACAACCCTGCAGGTCTGAACTCCGACGCAGACAAAATTTCATTCCACCCATACTTCTCATACAAAGACCTTCTTGGATTCGTGGCTTTACTTATAGCCCTCACCTCCCTGGCACTATTCTCACCAAACCTGCTTGGAGACCCAGACAATTTCACCCCTGCCAACCCCCTCGTTACTCCTCCCCACATCAAGCCAGAATGGTACTTCCTTTTCGCTTACGCCATTCTACGATCGATCCCTAACAAATTAGGAGGAGTTTTAGCCCTACTATCCTCTATCCTCGTACTTATAGTAGTCCCCATCCTACACACCTCAAAACAACGAGGCCTAACATTCCGCCCTCTCACACAATTCCTATTCTGAACCCTCGTTGCGGATGTTATTATCCTAACCTGAATCGGAGGAATGCCTGTAGAACACCCATTCATCATCATCGGTCAAGTAGCCTCTTTCCTCTACTTCTTCCTGTTCCTAGTTCTCTCACCAATTGCAGGATGGTTAGAAAACAAAGCCCTTGAATGAACATGCCCTAGTAGCTCAGCGCCAGAGCGCCGGTCTTGTAAACCGGATGCCGGGGGCTAAATTCCCCCCTAGTGCTAATCTCAAAGAAAGGAGATTTTAACTCCCACCCCTGACTCCCAAAGCCAGGATTCTAAACTAAACTATTCTTTGACTTTTCAGACATATATACAATATTACCACATACTGTACTTAAAACAATACACCCAATGTTCTAAATACAGTATATGTATTTACACCATATCATTATATTAACCATTCAAGAAGTACATTAAAATGCTTAATTTTACATAATACATTCAAATCTTTATTTCATATATAATCAATTCAAGGAATATAATACTAGTAAACTCCACACCTAACATAAAAGTTATTTTAACCAGATATACCAAGTAATCACCATTCTATTTCAAGATCAAAATCTGGATGCAGTAAGAAACCACCAACCGGTGATTTCTGAAGGTACTCGGTTCTTGATAGTCAAGGGCAGGCAAGCATGTGGGGGTAACACTTAATGATCTATTACTGGCATCTGGTTCCTATTTCAGGTATAATTTGAAGCTTCAATCCCCATACAATCTCTTTCTAAGGGGCATAAGTTAATGGTGGCGTACATAAATACCCTTTACCCCACATGCCGAGCACTCTTTCTAAAGGGTAAGGGGTTTTACCTTTTCCGCTCCCTTTCATTTTACATTCCGGTGCACCCTAAAAATGAAAGCCAAGGTAGAACATATTCCTTGTAACATAAGATACACTTTTAATGGAGTAAAGGATGGAAAGTAATATCTCACATAAAGTAATATCAAGTGCATAATATATTTATTCTCAATAGGCAAAGCTCTAACACACCACCCCCTGGCTTTTTCGCGTTAAACCCCCCTACCCCCCTACACCCCTGAGACCTCTATCACTCCTGCAAACCCCCCGGAAACAGGACAAATCTCAAACAGTGTTCTTAATATTCCAACCACATTTATTTGTGCTTATTTACATTATTATAATATTACACACAGCTAGTGTAGCTTAACTAAAGCATAACACTGAAGATGTTAAGATGGACCCTAGAAAGTCCCACAGGCACAAAGGCTTGGTCCTGACTTTACTATCAGCTTTAGCTAAACTTACACATGCAAGTCTCAGCACCCCCGTGAGAATGCCCTCAGTCCTCTGCCCGAGGACAAGGAGCAGGCATCAGGCACGCTCCGGCAGCCCAAAACGCCTTGCTTAGCCACACCCCCAAGGGAACTCAGCAGTGATAAACATTAAGCAATAAGTGAAAACTTGACTTAGTCAAAGCAAAGAGGACCGGTAAAACTCGTGCCAGCCACCGCGGTTATACGAGAGGTCCAAGTTGATAGAAACCGGCGTAAAGAGTGGTTAGGACAATCTCACTTAACTAAAGCCAAACACCTTCAGAACTGTTATACGTACCCGAAGGCATGAAGAACCACTACGAAAGTGGCTTTATTAACCCTGAACCCACGAAAGCTATGCCACAAACTGGGATTAGATACCCCACTATGCTTAGCCATAAACATCGATAGTTTTGTCACCTCACTATCCGCCAGGGAACTACGAGCAATAGCTTAAAACCCAAAGGACTTGGCGGTGCTTTAGACCCACTTAGAGGAGCCTGTTCTAGAACCGATACTCCCCGTTCAACCTCACCTTTTCTTGTTTAACCCGCCTATATACCGCCGTCGTCAGCTTACCCTGTAAAGGTCCTATAGTAAGCAAAAATGATTTAAATCCAAAACGTCAGGTCGAGGTGTAGCGCATGGAAAGGAAAGAAATGGGCTACATTCCCTACCCCAGGGAACACGAATAGTACACTGAAACACGTACTTGAAGGAGGATTTAACAGTAAGCAGGAAACAGAGCGTTCTGCTGAAACTGGCCCTGAAGCGCGTACACACCGCCCGTCACTCTCCCCAAACAAAACCTACTAAATTAACCTAAACAACTACTAACTCAAAGGGGAGGCAAGTCGTAACATGGTAAGTGTACCGGAAGGTGCACTTGGAACAACCAGAGTATAGCTAAGACAGAAAAGCATCCCCCTTACACAGGGAAGACATCCGTGCAAATCGGATTACCCTGACGCCAAAAAGCTAGCCCGCCCACCAAACTAACAACTAAACATAAATAACCCCAAATACCCCAAACAAAATAAAACAAACCATTTTCCCATCCTAGTATGAGCGACAGAAAAGATACTCGCGAGCAATAGAGGCAGTACCGCAAGGGAAAGCTGAAAAAGAAGTGAAACAACCCATTCAAGCCAAAAAAAGTAGAGATTCAGACTCGTACCTTTTGCATCATGTTTTAGCCAGCAAAACTCAAGCAAAGAGCCCTTTAGTTTGACACCCCGAAACTGGACGAGCTACTCCAAGACAGCCTATTATAGGGCCAACCCGTCTCTGTGGCAAAAGAGTGGGAAGAGCTTTGAGTAGAAGTGACAGACCTACCGAGCCCAGTTATAGCTGGTTGCCTGGGAAATGAATAGAAGTTCAGCCTCCAAGCTTCCCACACTCAAACAACTCCTAACACTAACGAAAACAGGAAACTCAGAGAGTTATTCAAAGAAGGTACAGCTCCTTTGAAAAAAGAAACAACTTAACCAGGAGGATAAAGATCATAATTATCAAGGACAAATGTTCCAGTGGGCCTAAAAGCAGCCATCACAACAGAAAGCGTTAAAGCTCGGACATATCTACTAAAACCTTATATTCTGATAAACAAATCTTAATCCCCTCTCCTTACCAGGCCCATCCATGCAACCCATGTAAGAGATCCTGCTAATATGAGTAATAAGGAAGTATGAGACTTCCTCCCCGCACAAGTGTACATCAGAACGGACCCTTCCACTGACCAATTACCGGACCCAAAAAAAGAGGGAACTGAACAACAAACCTGTAAACAAGAAGAACACTCAATAACGATACTACCGTTAACCCTACACTGGAGTGCCTACAAGGAAAGACTAAAAGAAAAAGAAGGAACTCGGCAAACATAGGCCTCGCCTGTTTACCAAAAACATCGCCTCTTGCAAAAACAAAGAATAAGAGGTCCCGCCTGCCCCGTGACTATACGTTTAACGGCCGCGGTATTTTGACCGTGCAAAGGTAGCGCAATCACTTGTCTTTTAAATGAAGACCCGTATGAATGGCATAACGAGGGCCTAACTGTCTCCTTTTTCCAGTCAATGAAATTAATCTCCCCGTGCAGAAGCGGGGATAAAACCATAAGACGAGAAGACCCTGTGGAGCTTTAGACAAAAGACGGACCTTGCAAAACAACCCTGAACAAAGGACAAAACACCAAAGGATCCCGCCCAAATGTCTTTGGTTGGGGCGACCGCGGGGAAAAATAAAACCCCCACGTGGAATGGGAGAACATCCCCCAAAACTAAGAGGTACCCCTCTAAGAAGCAGAACATCTGACCATAAATGATCCGGCATTGCCGATCAACGGACCGAGTTACCCCAGGGATAACAGCGCAATCCCCTCCCAGAGCCCATATCGACGAGGGGGTTTACGACCTCGATGTTGGATCAGGACATCCTAACGGTGCAGCCGCTGTTAAGGGTTCGTTTGTTCAACGATTAAAGTCCTACGTGATCTGAGTTCAGACCGGAGTAATCCAGGTCAGTTTCTATCTATGACATGTTCTTTTCTAGTACGAAAGGACCGAAAAGAAGAGGCCTATGCTCACAGCACGCCTCACCCTCACCTGATGAAACCAACTAAATCAGACAAGAGGACATACCACCACACAAAGCCCACGAAAATGGCAAGTTAAGGTGGCAGATCCCGGTTATTGCAAAAGACCTAAGCCCTTTCCATAGAGGTTCAAATCCTCTCCTTAACTATGATTACCAACTTAATTACACATCTATTAAACCCCCTAGCCTTTATCGTGCCAGTCCTACTAGCCGTAGCATTCCTCACCCTTCTAGAACGGAAAGTACTAGGCTACATACAACTACGTAAAGGACCCAATGTTGTAGGTCCTTACGGGCTTCTACAGCCAATTGCAGACGGCGTAAAACTGTTCATTAAAGAACCTGTCCGACCCTCTACTTCCTCCCCCGTCCTATTCCTAGCAACCCCAATGCTAGCCCTAACTCTAGCCCTTACACTATGAGCCCCCATACCCATCCCATACCCAGTAATTGACCTTAACCTGGGAATTCTATTCGTTCTTGCCCTCTCAAGCTTGGCGGTTTATTCCATCTTAGGATCCGGATGAGCATCAAACTCAAAATACGCCCTCATAGGGGCCCTTCGCGCTGTTGCCCAAACTATCTCATATGAAGTCAGCCTCGGCCTCATCCTTCTAAGCACCATTATCTTCACAGGTGGCTTTACACTTCAAACCTTTAACACAGCCCAAGAAAGCATCTGACTTATCTTTCCCGCCTGACCCCTCGCAGCCATATGATACATCTCCACCCTGGCAGAAACCAATCGAGCCCCTTTTGACCTAACCGAGGGTGAATCCGAACTAGTCTCAGGCTTTAATGTAGAATATGCAGGAGGCCCCTTCGCCCTATTCTTCCTAGCAGAATATGCCAACATCCTACTAATAAACACACTTTCAACAATCCTATTCCTTGGAGCCTCCCACACCCCAACCCTGCCAGAACTCACAGCCGTCAACATCATGACTAAAGCTGCCCTCCTATCAATCGTGTTCCTTTGAGTCCGAGCCTCCTACCCGCGATTCCGATACGACCAACTGATGCACTTGGTATGAAAAAACTTCCTCCCACTTACACTAGCGCTTGTAATTTGACACCTAGCGCTTCCAATCGCCTTTGCAGGCCTTCCTCCACAACTATAACCCCGGACTTGTGCCTGAATTAAAGGGCCACTTTGATAGAGTGAATCATGAGGGTTAAAATCCCTCCAACTCCTTAGAAAAAAGGGACTCGAACCCATCCTTAAGAGATCAAAACTCTTAGTGCTTCCACTACACCACTTTCTAGTAAAGTCAGCTAAATTAAGCTCTTGGGCCCATACCCCAAACATGTAGGTTAAACTCCTTCCTTTGCTAATGAACCCCTACATTCTCTCCATCCTACTATTTAGCCTCGGCCTGGGAACCACTATTACATTCGCAAGCTCCCACTGGCTACTTGCCTGAATAGGCCTAGAAATTAACACCCTAGCAATCATCCCCATTATAGCCCAACAACACCACCCACGCGCAATCGAAGCAACCACTAAATATTTCCTCACACAAGCCACCGCAGCCGCAATAATCCTATTTGCTAGCACTACCAATGCCTGACTCACCGGGCAATGGGATATCCAACAAATAACTCACCCAATCCCAACCACAATCTTAACCATAGCCCTGGCCCTCAAAATTGGACTAGCCCCTGTCCACGCCTGACTGCCGGAAGTCCTCCAAGGGCTTGACCTAACCACAGGCCTTATTCTCTCAACCTGACAAAAACTCGCCCCCTTTGCCCTAATTCTTCAAATCCAACCAAACAACCCTACCACTTTGATCCTCTTAGGCCTGACATCCACCCTTGTAGGTGGGTGAGGAGGACTAAACCAAACACAACTCCGTAAGATCCTAGCCTACTCCTCCATCGCACACCTGGGGTGAATGATATTAATCACCCAATTCGTTCCATCCCTGGCCTTACTAACACTCCTCACCTACTTCATCATGACATTCTCCACATTCCTTGTATTCAAAATAAATAACGCTACAAACATCAACACCCTGGCAACCTCATGAGCAAAAACCCCAATCCTAACCACCCTAACCCCCCTCATGCTCCTGTCACTAGGAGGCCTACCCCCACTTACAGGCTTCGCCCCAAAATGATTGATCCTGCAAGAACTAACAAAACAAGAACTTGCAGCCACGGCTACATTCGCCGCCATAACAGCCCTTCTGAGCCTGTACTTCTACTTACGACTCTCCTATGCCATGACACTCACAATCTCGCCAAACAACCTATCCAGCACCACCCCTTGACGATTCCAGTCCTCACAAACCACAATACCCCTTGCCATCACAATAATAGGAACAATCGCCCTCCTCCCTCTAACCCCTACCGCCATAGCCCTGCTTACCCCCTAAGGGACTTAGGATAGCATTCTAGACCAAGAGCCTTCAAAGCCCTAAGCGGGAGTGAAAATCTCCCAGTCCCTGATAAGACCTGCGAGATATTACCCCACATCTTCTGCATGCAAAACAGATACTTTAATTAAGCTAAGGCCTTTCTAGATGAGAAGGCCTCGATCCTACAAAATCTTAGTTAACAGCTAAGCGCCCAAGCCAGCGAGCATTCATCTACTTTCCCCCGCGCCTATTACACCAGGCGGGGGAAAGCCCCGGCAGGTATTTAGCCTGCCTCTTTAGATTTGCAATCTAATATGTAACACCCCGGGGCTTGGTAAGAAGAGGGCTCAAACCTCTGTATGTGGGGCTACAATCCACCGCCTAACTCAGCCACCTTACCT